TTGGGATCGGATGCTACACCGCTGCTCGATTTCTTAGATGATCTACTCTATTACATAAGTAGATTCCTAAACTTTTATTTTGTATCTATGATATAGAAATAATAGGTATAAGCAGTTCGTATTGCATTGTTGTATTGGCCAAAAACCTTGCCAATTGATCTTTACGGTGCTTCCTCTATCAATTAGATATTTTATCCATAGAATAAAGTATCTAGGCATATATTTTTCTTCGTTTTTTGACTTCTATGAAGTGTCTTTCTTTGCTACAGCTAATAAAATCGTTGTTTTTTCACGATGTATATGTAGAAAGCCTATTTTTTTTTCGAGTATTTCTTCAATTCACAAATTTATTTTTTCCTTTATTTATTTCTATAGTGGAGATAGTCGCACGTAATGACAGATCACGGCCATATTATTCAAAGCTTGTGGTAAGAACGGGTTTCGTTCAAGTGCCCGAAAATAATATTCCAAGGCTTTTGTATGTTCTCCGTTACTTGTGTGGATAAGGCCTATGTTATAGAGTATATAACTTCGATCATAGGGATCAATTTCTAGTCGCATAGCTTCATAATAATTTTGTAAAGCCTCCGCATAATTTCCTTCTGATTGAGCCGACATCCGTTACGGTCGTCATTCGATTCAACGAATCTCCGCTACAGAACCGTACATGAGATTTTCACCTCATACGGCTCCTCCTCTTTTATGTATGTGCATAATGAAAATCCAGTAATATATGGAAAAGGGGAATAAAAAAATTGAAATAGTTTCATTATCAATTGAGCGGGGCTAGTGTTAAAAAAAAAATATCTAGCCAACCTTCCTGCAAAAGATCTTTTTATTTTCTTAACATCAAGTGGGTCATACTAGATAGATAAAAAAATAACTCCAACAATTTCTTTGTTTCCAACGCCTCTTCATTTATGGGAATTAGTCACTTCAACAGTCTTTGATGGTTATATGGGTATCCAAAATACAAACGAGATGGATGTTTGTTGTCCTAACCATTCTTTTTAATTCCGATCCCCAAAAGGAAAAGGGTTTATTTCATTTAAATAACAAATAAATAACAAAGTTTTTTTTGTTGATTCCTAGGCGTAGTGAATTTTTCCCTATGCCACCTATTAGTATTAATGGATTCAGATTGACCTGTAACGCAGAACCAATAGGTGTCACCTTTCGCTCAATACTCAAATTAAAATTGAAGCATCAGAGGCTGCATTAATCGGGAATACACGATAGAAGGAATTGATTTATTTACAAACTTCACCCCCAACAAGCGTAGATTTATTTCAATAATCTTTTTGATTTCTATCCCGGATTCTATCTATTTATTTGAAGACTTAGAGTAGAAAAAAATAAATCAAATCACACCATCTCTATAATAGGTAAATGCCTCCCTTTCTCCTGAAGTTGTGGGAATTATTCGTAATAAGATATTGGCTACAATTGAAAAGGTCTTATCAATAAAATTTCCATTTATCCGCGATCTAGGCATAGTTAGTAATCCATTCTATAATTCTTTGAATTATCTATTGTGAGAAAATGATCCCACAACAAAAAAGGATTTGTACATTATGAAATAACATAAAAAATACTTAAATATTAAATATTATGAAATTATTAATCTTAACTTAATATATTCATATATTAATATATTCATATCTATGTGAATAGAATTAGATAAATTATTCATATTCTAAAAAGATAAAAATATTTTTTTATCTTGTTGATTTTATATTTATTTTGTAGGAATTCATATTTTTTTTTATTTTATAGTTTTAGAGTTAGAATTCATTGTACATACCTATCCAACAATATAATATGAATGACTCGCTATTCACTTAGTTTTCGAGTCATAATAATAATGCTTATGTAGGAGAGATGGCCGAGTGGTTCAAGGCGTAGCATTGGAAATGCTATGTAGGCTTTTGTTTACCGAGGGTTCGAATCCCTCTCTTTCCGTCCCATACTTTCATCTCATTCACTAATTTGATTTACAATAATGTATCAAATTTAAAAGGATACCACTATTACATACAACAATTAGATCTTTCTTTTATATATATTTAATATTTATTTTATTCTCAATTTGTAATTGATGTGATATGTAAAATACTGCAAAAATTTTTTATTTTTTAAAGAATTAAAATCTCCCTATCAATTCTTCATAAATGAATGGGATAAAAATATCCGGGTCAAACCTCTGGTTTTTGTTCCCTTTCTCTTTGCTTATTCTATTCCATTCATTATAAAAAGGGAGGAAAATTTCCTGAATCCTTTTAGTTAGGTCTAAGTCTGACGAGAATAATATTCTACAACCAGCAATTCATTTATTTTTAAACCGACCCATTTACTATCTATTATTTGATTGACGAATCCTTTATATTCGAATCGATGAAGAGTCAAATGTTTTGGCAATTCCTCATGTGGGGACAAATCAAGATAATTTTGAACCATAGTTCTCGATTGTTGTTCATCTCGCACTGTAATAATATCTCGGGGTTTGCAGCGATAACTTGGTATATTTACTATATGGTCATTCACTAAAATATGTCTATGATTAATGAATTGTCGGGCTTGGGGAATAGTCGAAGCCATACCCAATCTAAAAAGGATGTTATCCAAACGCATTTCAAGTAATTGTAGTAAAACCTGACCTGTGGATCCTTTGGCTTTTCGCGCGATACGTACATATTTAAGCAATTGTCGTTCTGTAAGGCCATAATGAAAACGCAATTTTTGTTTTTCTTCTAAACGAATACGATATTGAGATTTTTTACCGGAGCGCGATTGGTTTCTAAGATTGGTTCCAGCTCTAGGCCTTTTACTAGTAAGTCCCGGTAAAGCCCCCAGACGGCGTATTTTTTTGAAACGAGGCCCTCGGTAACGCGACATAAATACTCCTTATTTATTTTATTGATATTGTGAAAATTTTCATAAACATCAATTCAAACTGAACTAAAGAATAAAGATATAGAAATGAATCGAAATCTATTTAAGTATTTGACTACAAAAAAGAAAAAATGAGATTCATTTTATCCATATCCGGAAAGTATCTTACTTTATTTTATTTTGATAAATCTATTTCTTCTATTTATATTTAGATATATAAATGTCTGTTTGAATATATATATGTATAATTTAAATAGAAAAAAAAGAAAATATGGGTCCTTTATTTTTTTCTGCAGATATCTAAGACCTATAATTTTTTGATCATTTTTTAGTTCCTACGTTGATATAATAGATCATTATCATTATGGACTTAAAAAAAAAATAGAAAAAGCTTTTTTAATTTTAATTTGAAATATAGATTAGATTTCTATTGCAGAAAGACATTATGAAAGTCAAACAAATAGAGAAAAGCCAGCTATCGGAGTCGAACCGATGACCATCGCATTACAAATGCGATGCTCTAACCTCTGAGCTAAGCGGGCGCTTATATAATATCAATTTTATTTATTATTTATATAGTAATTCATTGAAACTGCTAAAATACTCACTATTAATCGTTTGTCCTTAATCATAAAATCATAAATACACATACACAAAGAAATATAGAATACAATTGAATATTCAACATAGAACAGAATCATAATATATAAGTAGTATTTATTATAGAAAAAAGAATGAATATAATAATATAATATAGCAATCTTTAATTCGCATTTATTAATTCTCTTATTAATTATCTATTGATAAATTGTTAATATCTTACCCCTCTCCTCTTCTTAATCGATTCATATATCTGAATCTAGTCATTTATAATTTTTTGAATTCAAATGAAATTTTATTTTATACTATTCATAATATTTTAATACTAGTTAGTACTAGTACATAATTTACATAATCAGTTATAAATTTACACTGCAGTTACTTTGAGTTATGTTCTAGAATATATTCTAGAATAAGGTATCTTATCATAATAAAATGAAAGAAATAAGAAATAAACGAAAAAAAAAAGTATGATCTAGAATATAAATTGAAATATAAATTCTAAAGAGACACTCATATTTTTGAATTTTCATTCGAAAAGGTCAAAATTCCAGAGAAAATAGAATCGATCGTTCAAGTATTCTAAATTTGTACGGGAAAAATTCGAATAAAATAGGGATTTCTAAGATAAAAGTGGTATATAGCTATCTCTATTGAATTGGATATAGAGAAATGCTAGAATCATTTCTGATTGGAAAAAAGAATTTTTCATATAGAAATCATTATCAAATGAAATTAATGCAAATCTAAATGATGGAACAAAAAGTAAGGACATAATAATAAGATCTAAATGTAAAAACAAAAGGGGATATGGCGAAATCGGTAGACGCTACGGACTTAATTGGATTGAGCCTTGGTATGGAAACATACTAAGTGATCACTTTCAAATTCAGAGAAACCCTGGAATTAGAAATGGGCAATCCTGAGCCAAATCCTGTTTTCAAAAAAAAAATAATTCAATCAAAAGAATCAAAAAAGGATAGGTGCAGAGACTCAATGGAAGCTGTTCTAAAAAATGGAGTTGACTGCTGCATTAAGTTAGTCAAGTCAAGGAATCCTTGCATCAAAACTTTCAAAAATTTCAAAAAGATGAAGGATAACCTTTCTTTCTATAAAAATATAAAAAGAAAAAGACTTTTTGAATCAAATCAATTGGAAGTTGAAGAAAGAATCAAATATGATTTGATCAAATCATTTACTCCAAAGTCTGATATATCTTTTTCAAAATGGATTAGTCAGATGAGAATAAAGATAGAGTCCCATTCTATATGTCAGTATTGACAACAATGAAATTTATAGTGAGAGGAAAATCCGTCGATTTTATAAATCGTGAGGGTTCAAGTCCCTCTATCCCCAAAAAAGTCCCGGTTGAATCCCTTAATGATCTATCCTCTCGTTTTTTGAATAGAAATTCAAAATTCGTTATGTTTCTTATGGATTCTACGTTAAAAAAAAAAAAACAGATCTGAGCATAAATTTTTTTCTATTTTCTATTGTGGGTGATATAT